GGACCCCTTTTAACAAATGAATTAATTAAGTTAAAATTTTGTAAAGAAGAATAAATAGGTTTATATAAAAAGGAGGCTATAAATATTCCGAAATAAGCTATACTGACTGAAAAAGAAGCATTTTTAAAAAATTCATACCAACCCGTCGAATTTTCTGATTCTTGATTCAAAAGGTTTATAGATGGAGCTAACCATTTGGTTAATATATCTGCTCTCTCTTGATTGAAAGAAATTCCTAAACATCCAACAAACAAAGTAAATAGACCTAATATAATTAGGGGAAGTAACATAGTATTGTCCGATTCATAAGGATAGGAATAAGTCTTTTTTTTCTTAAAAAACGGGGCAATACTAATAAAAGGCCCGCTCATACTTCTTATATTCTCATCCCTTTTATATATTTTTTGTGAAAAAAAAGAAGCATTTTCATTATTATTCAAACGAAAATTTTTGTTAATTTTTTGCGAACCCCTTTTACCCCATAGAGATAGGGAATAGGAGAGGGTATTTTGTTTACCACTGTAATTTTGAAAATGAACATTTAAATGTCCCTCAAAAGTAAGTAAATAGATACGAAACATATAAAATGCGGTTAATCCTGCTGTTGACCAAGCTATTATTGCGAAAATCGGTGAATACAACCAACTATCATTAAGAATTTCATCTTTGGACCAAAAACACGCAAGGGGTGGAATACCAGAAAGGGAAAGTGTACCTAATAAAAAAGACGTTTTGGTAATTGGTACATGTTTTGTTAAACCTCCCATAAGAACCATATTCTGGCTTTTATCTGGAGAATAACCAACAATAGTTTCCATTGAATGAATAACAGATCCGGATCCTAAAAATAATAATGCTTTGGAATAAGCATGAGTAATCAAATGAAATAAAGCATTTCGATAAGACCCCATACCCAGAGCTAACATCATATAACCCAATTGAGACATTGTGGAATAAGCCAAGCCCCTTTTAATGTCTTTTTGAGCAAGAGCTAAAGTCGCTCCTAATAATACTGTTATTATTCCTATCAATGCGATAAAATTCATTATATAGGGTATAACTATGAAAAGAGGAAGAAGACGAGCTACAATAAAAATTCCCGCGGCTACCATAGTAGCAGCGTGGATAAGAGCCGAAATAGGGGTAGGTCCCTCCATGGCATCAGGTAACCATACATGAAGTGGAAATTGCGCAGATTTAGCAATTGCACCGGTAAATAATAGAACGGCACATAAAGTAGCAAATATCAAATTAACCTCATTTTTCGAAATCAAATTTTTGAATATTTCAAATAAATCTCGAAATTCGAAACTGCCAGTTATCCAATAAAAACCTAAAATTCCTAATAATAAACCAAAATCGCCTAAACGATTAGTTACAAACGCTTTTTGGCAAGCACCTGCCGCAGCAGGTCGTGCAAACCAAAATCCTATTAATAGATAAGAACACATTCCAACTAATTCCCAAAAAATATAAATTTGTATCAAATTAGAACTAGTAACTAATCCTAACATGGACGTACTGAAAAAACTCATATAAGCAAAAAATCTCAAATATCCTTGGTCATGAGACATATAATTATCACTATAAATAAGAACCATAATTCCAACAGTAGTAATTAATATTGACATAATAGAAGTAAGTGGGTCGATCAAGTAGCCGAATTCTAAAGAAAAATCATTATTAATGGTCCAAGACCATAGATATTGGTAGATAGAACTTTTATTGATTTGTTCAATAGATAAATTGATTGAAAAAATCATGACTATACTTAACAATAAAATACTCTGAAAAGCCCACATACGACGAAGATTTTTTGTTGCTGTCGGAAAAAGAAGAAGTCCCACTCCTATTAACATAGGAACCATAAGTGGAAGCAAAGGTATGATCCACGCATATTGATATGTCTGTTCCATAAAAAGTTTTTTAATTTTTACTTAATTGTTTACGATTCGCCGGATATTTGAAAAAAGTCAATAGAAAATAAAGATATGCATTAACTTAAACGAACTTCAATATTATTTAATAATTTTCAATTTTAAATTATTCTATTCTGAGTCTCTGCGAAATACTTCAAATATTCAAATCAAGAAGTTCTAATTGGTCAAATTATATAAGCAAGATTGATTACAAATGTCCAAATTCAAATTAATATAAACAAAGGAAATTGGGTTTTTCACTTTAGAAATTTCTTATTTCATAAGAAATCAAATGTAGAACAACGACACTCGACAAAAAGAAATAGAATAAAGAATCTTTTCAATTCTTATAAGTTTAAGTTCAATCAATTCGATTTACACGGCACGGTAGCTTCTCTAGATATAGCTTGAAATAAAAATGCGAAATAAAAAAAATAACATATCTTTCATCCTATAGCTAGATTTCTTTTTTATGAAGAAAACTGAATATTAGGTAGATAATAAATAGATAATGAACAATAAGCAATGATTACACTAGATGTCTTTCACATCCAGCTAAACTAATAAGTAATTTATTTATT